CCTCTTTCAGATATGAATCTATCTGATTCAGAAGGAAAAAACTTGCATCAGTATCTCAGTTTCAATTCAAACATGGGTTTGATTCACACTCCATGTTCTGAGAAAGATTTACCATCAGGAAAGAAGAAAAGACGGAGTCTTTGTCGAAAGAAATGCGTTGAGAAAGAGCGGATGTATAGAACCTTTCAACGAGATAGTGCTTTTTCAAATCTCTCAAAAAAATGGAATCTGCTCCAAACATATATGCCATGGTTCTTTACTTCGACAGGGTTCAAATATCTAAAATTCACCCTTTTAGATACTTTTTCAGGCCCATTGCCGATAATACTAATAAGTCAAAATTTTGTATCCACTTTTCATGATATTATGCGGAAAAAATGGTGGTCGATTCTTCCACCATGGAATCCACGATGGAATCGGATAAGGAAGATTTCGAGGAAGTGTTTACAGAATCTTCTTCTGTCCGAAGAAATGATTCATCGAAATCATGAGTCACCCGTTCCATTGATATGGACACATCTGAGATCACCAAATGCTCAGGAGTTCCTCTATTCAATCCTTTTCCTTCTTCTTGTTGCTGGATATCTCGTTTGTACACATCTTCTCTTTGTTTCCCGAGCCTCTAGTGAGTTACAGACAGACTTAGAAAGGATCAAACCTTTTATGATTCTATCATACGGGATTGAGTTGCAAAAATTTCTGGGTGAGTATCCTGCATATAAATATAAACTGAATTCTTTCTGGTTAAAGAATCTCTTTCTACTTGGTCTGGAACAATTAGTAGATTTTCTGGAAGAAATACTGGGTTATGTTTCTGGCGGCAACATGCTATTGGGTGGTGGTCCCGCTTATGGGGTCAAATTCATACGTTCTAAGAAGAACTATTTTCTTAGCTATCTCATCAGTATTCTACCAAATCCCATCAATCGAATCGCTTTTTCGAGAAATACGAGACATCTAAGTCGTACAAGTAAAGAGATCTATTCATTGATAATAAAAATAAAAGGGAACGGTGATTTTCTTTCTGATCAAATAGAATCTTGGTCACTCGTGAACGTTGATTGGGTTGATGATAAAACAGAATCCTGGTTGTTTGAGAACAGTAAATGGATTGATGCTGATGAGGAAGAAGAACGATTCTTGGCTCATTTCTCCACCTTAACGACAAAAAAAAGGATGGATCAAATTCTATTGAGTCTGACTCATACTCATAGTGATCATTTATCAAAAAACGACTCTGGTTATCAAACGGTTGAACAACCGGGATCAATTTACTTACGATACTTAGTTGACATTCATAAAAAGTATCTAATGAATTATGAGTTCAATAGATCCTGTTTAGCAGAAAAACGGATCTTCCTTGCTCATTATCAGACACTCACTTATTTACAAACCTCGTGTAGGACTAATAGTTCTCATTTCCCATCTCATCTTCGCGCAAGACCAAGACCCTTTTCGTTTCGCTCAGTCCTATCCCCTTCTAGGAATATTTTAGTGATAGGTTCTAAAGGACTTGGACGATCCTGTTTGGTCAAATACCTAGCGAAAAACTCCTATTTTCCTTTCATTATGTTATTTACGGACGAGTTTCGGGATGACGAGCCTAAAGAGTTTATGATGGACGATAGTGAGTTGGATGAGCTTGAGGGCGGCGTTTTTGATTATGATGATTTGGATGATGACGATTTTGATGATGACGATTTTGATGATATTGGCGATATCGATGCTGACTTTGATTTTGATATGGAGCTGTGGATAACTAGGATGGAAGCGCTAACTATATATACGACGTCGACAGTAGAAATGTTCCCGTTTGATACCACCTTTCAATTACAATTAGTTCGATTAGAATTCGCAAAAGCAATGTCCCATTGCATAATATGGATTCCAAACATTCATGATATGTCTGTGAGGGAGTCGAATTACTTATCCCTCGGTATATTAGAGAACTATATCGACAGAGATTGTGAAAGAGGTTCCACTAGAAATTTTCTTGTTATTGCTTCGACTCATATTCCCAAAAAACTGGATCCCGGTCTAATAGCTCCGAATAAATTCAATACATGCATTAAGATGCGAAAGCCTCTTATTCCACAACGGCGAAAGCACTTTTTCATTCTTTCCTATACTAGGGGATTTCACTTGGAAAAGAAAATGTTCCATACTAACGGATTCGGGTCCATAACCATGGATCCCTGTGCACGAGATCTTGTAGCACTTACCAATGAGGCCCTATCAATTAGTCTTGCACAGAAGAAATCAATTATAGACATGAATACAATTAGATCCGCTCTTCATAGACAAATTTGGGAGTATCGATACCGGGTAAGACCGGTTAGGGAGCATGGGGTCGTTTTCTATCAAATAGGAAGGGCTGTTGCACAAAATGTACTTCTAGGTTATTGCCTAAGTAATTGCCCCATAGATCCTATATCTCTCTTTATAAGGAAAACCTTCGGTGTGGCAGGGGATTCTTATTTGTCCAAATGGTACTTCGAAC